ATTTTGCTCTACCGTTGAGCTACAAGGGCTATAGAGAAGATAGATATAAATAATTATTTAACATAAAAAGGATAAAATTACATAGTATCCTTTTATAAAAGTAGCTATCATCATTAATTATAAATAAGGCATAACATAATACACAATAACACGACATATATGTGATGATACATTTCATATTATAAATAATTACATATATAATAAGACATATAAAAGAAATTTATAAAAGCCCATATCTAAAGCCAAGAATACTCGGATTTGAACTGAGAATTTGAAGTTTGAAGCTTCCTATTTTACCATTAAATTATACTCTTTATATTATCTATTTATAATACTTATTATGCCAAGATATGCTTATAATATGTAAAAATTTAAAATCATTATTTATAGGAAGAAAAGGACTCGAACCTTCGACAGCCATAGCTATTGAGTTTACAGCTCAACCCGTCATACCAACAAACGGAACCTTCCTGATGTTACAAAAAATTTTATCATAGTTTCTACAATAAATATTTTTTGTAACGGGGTATTTTTAATTTTAATTAGTCCCGTGCAATTTCCATTACACGAACCGTATTTCGACTTAACACCAATTAAAGTCACGCATACGAAAACTACATGCCTAAATATTCGGGCCAAATCGCCTAAATTAAAATCAAACACTAGCCAAACTTATTGCACATACTTCTTTCAGCGCCTGACGAGTGGTTAGTACCTATCTGAGATTAGATTCACCGTGCCGTACTTATACACGATTACTAGTAATTCCTATTTCATGCAGTCGAGTTACAGACTACAATCCATTGTTAGTGTATCTCCATTTTTGGGGGATTAGTTCAATTTCACAATTTCACATCCTTTTGTAAGGTTTATGTGGCACGTCTATAGCCCACAACATTAAGGCCATGATGACTTGTCTTAGTCCCTGTTATCTTGTCCAATCTAGTGGGGAACTACTTTATGTAAAAATAAAGCAAGGGTTTGCGTTAATTTAATGGAACTAACCAAAGTCTCGCGACATTAACTGAAGACAGCCGTGCAACGCTTGTAAATATATCTATAATCTTTTTATTAGTAAAAAGGTATATCTATAAATATTCAAGTTGTGGTAAGGTTTTTTGCGGATCATCAAATTAAACAACATACTTCACTACTGGTTTCAGAAACGGTCTAATGATTTCAGTTCCAATGTTGCCATATTACTCTTGAGGTGGAATGCTTACACTTTCATTTATAGAATAAACTTATATGTCTAATCTATGACATTCATCATTTTCTGCTTCGACTACTAGGGTATCTAATCCTGTTCGCTGCACAAAGCCTTCGTCCTTCAACGTCAGTTATCACATAAGGGGATGCTTTCGCCTATACCTGTGCCATTGCTTTCTTTACGAAAAAGGTATTACAGAATTCTATCTCTACACCATCAGTACTTTAGTGCCCCCTCACAAGTAACTCTAGTAAATTAGTCCCCTTTTTAGGCTTGATTTACCGTCTAGGTACCCTTTAAACCTATTAAAGATGAATAACACTAGTCTTCTACGTATTACCGCGACTGCTGGCACGTAATTTGGTCAAGACACATAGGCAGACAATGTCATTATCATAATTCTGCCTAGAATTTTATTTGACATAGTCAATATTGTATCCATTATGTTTAAATACAATTAGCTATCGCTATACATTCCTCCAAGTTGCTGGTTCAGCCGTTAGGCTATTGACCAATATTCCTCACTGCTGTAATTCTCATCGTGGGCTTTGTTCAGGCCCACTGTGGTCGATCAACCTCTCAGTTTCGACTACGCATATAAAGCTAGTTATGCTTTTACCTTAACTACTACTATTATGCGAGATACACACTTCTAAGAGCGAAACCTAAGTTTCTTTATTATTATAAGGGATCTTTCTCCTTACTCCAAGGTGGTTGTGTTATCATATACTCACCTGTACACCACTACTAGTTTATTACTAAAACTAGTCGTTCGATTAGCATGTGTCAAGCATTTGGATAGCGTTCATTCAGAGCCATCATCAAACTCAATTAATAATTTCTATATTTCTAGTTTATTTTAAAACTTATGATTTTAGCAATATATTTATATACTACTTTTACAGTGTATTAAGCAATGTATATTATTACAAATTTATGTCATGATTCTATATACAATACTTATTCTATATTTAATATTTTTTATACATAATATATGATTTTATCTGTATTACACTTAACATCTAAATATAAATATAAAAATTATAAATACCATTATACAGCGTTTTTAGCATTAATGAACATATTATATAATTTTAAGATAAAAGATAAAGATATGTAATAGTTAACGTTATGTTACATTACATTACATAAATTAGGCTGTACTCATCTAAATCTACCATGATTTGGCCTTATAGGATACAAATAAGCCGGTTCCTGTTATTGTTTATAAATCTAAATAAAGGCTAGGTTTAGGGCTACCATTTCATTACCAAAAGTGTAAACTACTTAGTATAGATCATAAAAAATATATGGTTTATTTTCTGTTAAAAACCAAAATTTTTACATTTGCATACGTTTTTATACAATAAAAGTTATAAACGAAAATATGCATAAACCTAATAAGCTTTGGACTTCCCTATACTGCTAAAGAACAGCATAAAACAATGTGTATCACAATAACGCTTATAATTGTTAGACATCCAAGCCCCTTATATATTGTAAAAAATAATATAAACTTCTATGTTACATTTTGGCACCTTTTTTTGTTTTTCTTATAAAACAATAAAGTCTTCAATTAAGTTTAAAGCGTACTACGTGTCCACCTTTAATCAATAATTACACCTGTATGGTAAAATTACGTGTGCTGAATAAACGAAAAAATCTAGGTAAGGTGTTTTTTGAAAATGTGTATAACATAAAAATAAGTAATATAAAAACAAATGTTATTTGATTTAAGAAATAAAAAGGTACCAATTGTGGCATGTTAATATAAGTTATCATATATGTGTGTGCCGTAAATTATGATATTTGCACCAAAATCTAATTGCAGATAAAAGGGTTAAGGGTTAGGGGAAAAGAAGTGCTATAATATAAACACATAAAATAATAAATTACACTAGGTAGCCATGCAAGAGGAATAATTAATAAAAACAGTTTAATGTTTTCATTGGAAAACATGATATTAATCTTGTCATAGATTGTAACCTTGGTTACAAGATTATCAATAAAAACTGTAGGCAATAAATTTTTAATGTGTTTACTTAATAAAAATTTTTTTATGAGATGGTTATAAATGAAAAATAAAAAAATAAACAGAGTGATATATATGAAATACTGTTTTAGTAGACCATTAAAGTGAGGGTATGCATTATTAATAGACTTGCAAAAATCATTATTTAAGCCTAAAGCTAATAAAGATAATAAGTAAATAAGAATATGTAAAAACAAAACTACACGATAATAATAATCTAATTTAGTAAAAGGTAAAGAAATAGACCTTATTTTAGTTCTATAGGCTTTATATTTAACGGTGTATAGTTTAAGCTCTAAAGCAGAAGGCTTTGAACTGAGATTTTGTGTAGTGGTGTAGTAGCGTTTTAAAGTGTGAAAATGACGTTTTAAATCATTGTAGATAGCAAAATGTGAAGCGTTTAAAAGGTCAAAATGTGAAAATGTCTTATACTCAACCAACGTTGTATTTGCATTTATATTCCTTTTCGTATTAATATTTTGTATGTTCATTATTTGTTTATTCATTTTTTTTTTCTTTTTTTTATTTTTTTTTAATGTAGAAGTGATCTGAATGTTTACAATAATAAAAAAATATTAGAGTTTCACTAGACGAAGTATGATATGCCTTGTTTTATTGGTTATAGTGTACCGCCCCTCCTAGAATCTTTAAATCTTTAAAGATATACGCGGCATACCATGGGCGACTTCCATATATTACACCCTCTGTTTCTAACGCTTAAATCAGTAACTTATCAAATCTAGGGATTTGCTTTTATAAAAGTGTCTATAAAGCCATCCAAAATATAAGTTATAACATTAAAGGTTAAATCATGTTACAGTGATAGAATAGTAATAATAAGTAAATTAAAAACAAATTATTCTAATCTAGCTATATAAAACTAACTAAATATATGTCTATATAACTTAAGGCACGTTAACTAACGACTCATTATTATAATATGTTGTGTAGTGATAAAGACAACATATATGTCAATCTTCATAGCTAGAGCTATCATTATTTATAATACGAAATTCGAAACTTATACCTGCTGGCTGTAATGCTTTAGCAATATCTTCTATAAGAGATAAGATTTCTTCAAGACAATCATATCTTTTATTTATGTTAACTAATTGCTGGTGGTCATCCGAATTAAGTAATTGTGTATATAAATTAACTAATTCTACTATACGGCTCATTTTATCTCCGAGATGAGGATATATTACTGGAAACTGAAAACTTATCATAGTAAGTGTTTCATTTAACAAATTAACCTTATTTTGAGGTAAGCCACTAGTAGGTGAAAAGTGCTTTATATATTCATGAGCATAACCCAGATTACGGTAAGTTGCATAAATAATTAATATCTCATACAAAAATGGAACTTGCTTTATAAACTGTTCACGTTCTAATGGCCTACCTACTGTAGGTAGATCAAAAGTATAACGTAAATGTCTTTCTATGAAAAGCATCGTACTACTAAGATGTGTATTATTACTATCGAGACCAAGAGTCAAAGTTCTATATATATCAGTATCCACAATATTAGGATTCATACGCACAATAACGTCACAATATAATGGAGCTACGTTATTGATAGCTAAATCCGATTTATGTCTATTAACAGCTTTACCTCTAAAATTTGATAGGTCTATATATTTTCATGTTGCAATTTTATTACTGTTTTTATTTAAAAGTTTAAATTTATCAGTTATATATCTTATACTTTTCATAAAATCTATTGCATTTTTTAAAACCTCCAATAATTTGGCACTGTTATCTAATATTACTTTAGCAGAGGCTTTAATTTTATCATACTTTACTAAAGCCATGGTTTTGCTATGTTTAATATATTTTATAGTATCGGCAGCGGCGCGTATAAACCTAATTTTAGCTTTAATTCATAGCTCTTTTATAATAGCTAAAAGGCCAAGTATAAACAATACAAAAATAAGTAAGAGTCATCACAAATGTGCTATTTCTAATAAAATGCTCATTAGATCATATTCTCCGTTACAATACGAGAAATCTGAGTTTTCTAAAAGACCCATTAAGTACCCTATTTTATCTGATGTTTGAGATCCGATGTCTTGAAAATCTTCTGTTATGTCATCAGTACATACTTGCGTAAGGCTATCATCTGTATCTCAGATTCTATATTGTATGTCCTCATTCTCCTGGCAATAAGAGTTATCTGCAGATGTTTCTAAGATATTGTTATTGTTTTCAGATTTGAAACTTTATTCAATACCTTCATCGCTTCTAATAAAACGGGTTTTTTCCAAGATATCATCTTCATAAGTAGAATCTTTACATATATTACTTTTTTCTCTATTATCTATAGGATTTTTAGTAACGATATCTGAATCTGTACTCTCATCAACCTTTTTTTGTGGAATTGTGCTATGCTGTGTAATATCATCCGTTTTCTTTGTAGAAAATAAAGATATTTTACTTTGCACAGGTAAAGATACAAAAACATGAGGCCTTGGAGGACTACTATTAAACAATTTTTATATGTAATATATTCTAGTGATGTATATAGCTATATTGGAAAAAACCCATTTTATCATAGAATTTATAGGCACAATTCTAAATTCTCACTCTTTTATCATAGCTTTTATACCTAATGCAAGTCTAATGCATCCTTTGTGTATGAGGACGTCAAAACTACAAACACTTGTGCCTGTATAAAAGCTATACCCAATTCCAAACCCGAAAAACCCATTATAAAAGCCAACGGTATCAAACCGAGGAAAAGATAAAAATATCCTGAAGTCATAATGTTATAGGCAAAGCCGCTTAAAATATTAAGTAACATATGACCACTCAATATGTTAGCTGCTAATCTCAAACCCAGAGAAATATTTCTTGCTAGATATGAGATAAATTCTATTAATACTAACAAAGGCAATAAAGCTAATGGACATCCAGAGGGCACAAACAATGAGAAAAATTTTAAATTATGTTTTATAAAACCTAATAGCGTTGCTCCTAAAACTACACTAAAACTTGTAAAAAATGTTAAGATAAAATGAGAAGTAGAAGCAAAACTGTAAGGTACCATACCTATTAAATTATTTATTAAAATAAATGTAAATAGGGCATAAATAAAGGGAAAATAGCTTTGACCTTTTCCCGTGTTTATTTGGTTTATTACTATACTATGTATAGTGGCGTAAATAGACTCATGGCTCAGGCACGTGATATTACTTGTTATTCTATTGTAATTATTTGCTATAAGATTTAGACCTAGAACAGTAAAAGCAGCTATAGATAAATAAATCCCTATATTAGTTAAATAAAGATGTAAATCTCATAATATAGGTGCGTCAATACCCAGTAGATTTTTTATTTCAAATTGTTCTAAAGGGCTTGTTATACTAGTATCGCTACTCTGCCCATGTCCCGCATCACTCTGTTCCACTAGTCGTGCCTGTAGTTGTGTCTGTCACTCTTGTTTTTCAGCACGTAATGCACCCATTTCGGATCTTTTTTCACTTAACAATCTGGTTTTTTCTTCAGAGCTAATTTCTGTATTATTTTGGATTTGTTGTTTTTCAATATTTGTCTCCACAATTTCACTTTGTATTTGTGTAATCGTATCTCTTATTTTTCTTATAGAATCTGTTCCTGTAGAAAATTTTTTAGTTAATTTTTGCATTGTTTATATATATGTAGTGTCATTCATTAAAATTTACAAGGTTAAAAAGAACCTATAACCCCCACGAATTATACGTTACTAGACATAATCTTCAATATCAAAAGTAACAAATATATATCTTAGAGGAGGGAAACGAAGTTTTCGTCCTACGCAATACCATTATAACAGGTCTCTTAAACAATATACAACTTCCCATGCTGCGTGATATCTTAAAAAAAGACTATTCGCATGCTCTGGATCGTTAACTAGTATATTATAAGCTTGTATAGCTCTAAATAGGTCCTGTACGTTCTGTCTAGTCTCTGATAATTCCGCTGGATTTTGCGCTATTAAATTTTCTTCTAGACCCGGAGATGTCTGTATAGGTTCTCGGTTGAGATGTGTGCTACGACGTATTATTTAGTCTAGATCTGTCACTTGATTTGTTGTACCTGTTGTACTAGTAGTAACAGCAACATTTCGTAAACTATTATCATACATTCAAAGGTTCCTTTCAGCTCTTTCAAAAATATTTGCTAAGTCAATTATTGCAGGACGATCAGCTATGGTTTGTTGCATACTCGGTACATCCTCCGGTCCTACACCTCATATATTTGCAATAGTTAGGTTAACACTTTCCGCATCATAGATAATAGTAGGCTATTTTCAGGGAAAATCAGAGACTCCAGAGGTTCCCTCAGGAACAACCGAAAATTCTATAATAGCCATAAACATAAAAGGAAATATTCTTTGTGCATATCAAGCAACAGTGCCGGGTACGATAACTGTAGTTCAATTAGCTATCATACTTTGAACAGGTAAACTCACAAAAGCATGAGGCTTAGGTGGACTGCTTAATCCTCATTCTAAAGAATTAAATGCTTTACTTAGATGCGTTTGTAATAAATCATAGTAAAATTGAGGTAGTGATCAAGGATATCTTGATGTAGATTTATCCTCCACTAATTGCACGTATACTATATATAAAAATAATCAAGTAGCAATTACACTAATGATAGATCCAAAACTACTTACTAAGTTTCAACCTGCAAAAGCATCAGGATAATCACTTATCCTTCTGGGCATTCCTTGTAATCCTAAAAAATGTTGAGGGAAAAATGTAACATTCACCCCAATAAATAAGATTCAAAAGTGTATTATACTTCACGATTTGTTATATTCCATACCTAATATTTTAGGTATTCAAAAGTATCATGCACTGTATAAGGCAAATACTGCACCCATACTTAATACATAATGAAAATGAGCTACGACGTAGTAAGTATCGTGGAATGCTATATCAAGTGATGCGTTAGCTAAAACTACCCCACTTAATCCTCCGACTGTGAACATAAATACAAATCCTAATGCAAAAAGCATAAAAGGTGTTAATTGGAATGACCCACCATAACATGTAGCCAATCAACTGAATATTTTAATACCAGTAGGTACAGCTATAATTAAAGTAGCTGCTGTAAAGTATGCTCTTGTGTCCACGTCTAGACCAACACTATACATGTGGTGTGATCAGACCACAAAACCTAACACACCTATAGACATCATGGCATACACCATACCAAGATAACCAAATACATTTTTATTTGAGCTAGCAGAGATAGTTGTACTAATTACACCAAAACCTGGTATTATTAGTATGTAGACCTCTGGATGACCGAAAAATCAAAACAAATGTTGGTACAAAATAGGGTCACCTCCTCCTGCTATTTCAAAAAAAGATGTGTTAAAATTTCTATCAGTTAATATCATTGTAATTCCACCGGCTAATACGGGTAAAGATAACAATAAAAGAAGTGCTGTTATAACCACAGCTCAGCCAAATAAGGCTAATTTATGTAATCTGATACCTGGGGTTCTCATGTTAAGAATAGTAGTTATAAAATTCATAGCCCCTAATAAACTACTTACACCTGAAAGATGTAGAGCAAAAATTGCCAAGTCTACACTAGGCCCACTATGACTTTGTATTCCTGATAAAGGAGGGTAGAGAGTTCAACCTGTACCTGCACCGTTTTCGATACCACTAGCGAACAAAAATAATATTATACTTGGTACTAGTAATCAAAAACTAATATTGTTTAATCTAGGAAATGCCATATCTGGACCACCTACTAATAGTGGCAATAAGAAATTACCAAAACCACCTATCATTGCTGGCATGACCATAAAAAATATCATGACTATTGCATGAGCAGTTATAATACTATTATATAACTGATTATCTGCTATAAACTGAACTCCCGGTCCAGATAGCTCTAATCTAATTAATACAGAAAAGGCTGTACCTATTAAACCAGCAAGCAGAGCAAATATAAGATACAGAGTACCTATATCTTTAGCATTTGATGATCAAAATCATCTTTCTAATCATAAACTTACGTCATTTTTTTGTATAATTAATTTATTAATTATCGTCTTATTTGTAATTTCATAAAAATCTTTGACGTTTCTTAAAGCTAAAGGCTGTAATGTAGAAAAGCTGACCTTTTCTTCATCACTGGCCACAAAAGCTAAGGCAAAAGGACCGAGTACATGAGATTAAATAATTCTCTTTAGTTCTTATATTGGTATTTATATTGTAAAAACATATTTAAATTTAATAGCCCTATTAAAAAAAGCTATTTATAAACAAAGCTTAAGCACAAATATACTAAATAAAAGTTATGCATACATAGCATAATTATAACATGATATAATAATATATAATACTGTCTTATTATATATATGTGACAAAAGCTTAAAGATCCTAAAATATTAATTAAAAAAAAATGGTCTATAAATTTTGACCACAAACGCCTAATCTTAAGTATATTGTGCTTAAAACAGTGATATAGTACAACAGATTTTAAATCTATATGGCCGGTTAAATCGTTTATTTTAATATATATGACTTATAATAGTAAGTTTTAATTATAATCAGAAAAACTTACTTTATGCTAAAAATAAATTTATGTTAATACACTATTTATATAAACTTATTAAATTTTATAACAAGTAGACATTGGTAGATATAATATCAAAGCTGTACAACAGACAAGGAAGTAATATGATAAACGCTATAACTAAAGGCAGTAATATGGTTCAACAAAAAGACATTAACTGATCATAACGTATTCTAGGAAAAGAAGCTCTAACTCATATGAAAATAAAGATCATCACACAAGACTTAAATCCAAGAGTTAAACCATATATAAGACCTTCTATTAAGGGATTAGATAATAAGGTTTCGTAGTTATAAGCAGCTATCATAGTTGTATCTTCCATATATAGGTCGTCTCTATATATATTAGGTAGAAAATCATAATTAGTGTTAACTGTTAAGTCGTAAAATCTAGGAAAATTGTTTTCTATAAAAGGATAAAGCACTTTATCCTCAAACGAGGTAAATAACATATCTAAATATGCAAAACATAGATGTAAATATGCAAGACATAGATGTAAATATAAACCAACTTCTTTAAAAAAGTATGCGACATACACGAAATTAAATAAATAACCACCTAAAAACAATATACTTGTTAATATACAAATAAGAACAATGCTAGCGTATTCAGCCAAAAAAAAAAAGACAAAAATAACTGCTGCATGTTCTGTCATGAAACCACTAACTAATTCAGATTCCGAGGTAAGTATGGGCATATTATACTAAAACGCAAGATCTTGTTCACATAAGAAACAAGATCTTAGAACATTTAACAAATTAAAACACAAGTATTTACTTTATAACTATACCGGTTTTATAACTAATTTAATAAAAAAGTAAAACTTAGTATAGACATTATATGCTTGTATTTACTTATATCTCAAATATCTAGACATAAGTACACTCATAGCTATTTATATTTATTACCTTATATTCAATAAATTATGCAAGATCTAAAAAATCTAATTTATTATATAACTTATCTTACTTTCTTAAAATGATATGCATATATATATATTTTATATATGCTCTAATAAGGTATTTTAAGTAATAAACTTTAGCATTATTAACAACATTAACATAACCGTATATATTTATATTTTTAATAATTAATGATACGAGAAAAACATGTAATTTTCTTTTTTTAATAGTATTTTAGAGATAACATCTATATAAAAATATTTTTACCGCTAAAAATGTATAAAAATAAATAAAAGGTAAAAATATCAAAAATAGTATAATTTTTATAATTGTAAAAAATATGAACTTTTTATTGTTAAACCTAGAAATAATATAAGAAATACCCATAAATAATTCTTATGTTCACACATAAGGTTGGACTATATCATATTAAATATACATAAATACTTAATGACCGCATGTAGTCTCTGAAGATCCAACAAATATATAATAATATCTTTTGGTTTCTTGCTGATTGTCCTATATCTACACATATTATAACTCATTTACGTTACAAATATAATGTGAGGGCTTTCCAGCATATAGCGATCTTTAAAGAGACCAAATCATAATGTGTTTAGTAAATAGCCTCTGCTAAATCAAAAGGAGCTCTATTAGTTTCTGCTATAGAGCCTATGAAAAATATTATAAAAATAGGTAAAAGTGGTACTATATATCAAATAGCTTTTTGTGCTTCTATATTAACAGTTAGGCTCAAACTACCTGATAACAATATTACAAGTAAAATAGCTGAACTTAAAATTAGCTCATAGCTAATTAATTGAGCTGTACTTCTTAGTGATCCTAAAAATGCATATTTGGAATTAGCAGATCAACCTGCTAATAGAATACCATATGTAGATAATGAAGAAACTGCTAACATATAAAGTATACCTAAATCAAAATCTGATACAGCTAAACCAGGACCATAAGGTATAACAGAAAATCCCAACAAAGAAAAGATTAAAGTTATTACTGGCCCGATAAAAAATAGAACAAAGTTCGCTTGTGTAGGGGAAACATATTCTTTTAGTAAAAGTTTAAGAGCATCAGCAAAAGCTTGTAAAAGACCATAGTATCCTACTATATTAGGACCCAATCTTCTTTGCATACTAGCCATCGTTTTTCTTTCTGCAACTGTAACAAAAGCTACAGTTAATAATACAGGTATAGTTACTATTATAACTTCTATAATTGAAATAAAAAGTGGGTAATATAACATGGTAATGATAAAAGTTTTGACCCTTATTATAAGTAATACTGTATACCTATAAAACCAAAAATAAGATCAAATTAATAATAAAATGAATTTTTTACTATTACATTTCGTGTGTAAAAACATAAACCACGGAAACAGCTTAAATAGAAAGCAATGCACAAATTATTTATTATAAGTATATATTAATATATAAAATATAGATATGTATATATGAGAATTCGCGTTTAGAAAATTTTAAATTCCTATCTAAGACTTGAACTTAGATCCAAATATTAGGAATATTCTGCTCTACCATTGAGCTAATAGGAAGGTTTTTACATGCTACATATATCATTAATAGTGTAACTTATATGGGCACGGTGAACATAGGTATAAATGGAATAGTAGTATTAACGTTATGACCATGTAAACATGTATTAACATCTCTTAATGTTATATGTAATTATGAGGGAGGGACACGGAGGAATCGAACCCCTTAAATATGATCTGCAATCAAACCGTACCACCTTGTACATCATGTCCCTTTAGTAAAATTAATAACATTATACTTTCTTTAAAACGCCTTTTTCTATGCTTTATATGCTTTAATGGCATTAATTTCTGGTTTACAATGTGTAAGAAAAAAACAATTTTTCTATACAGCTGATATATCAATATTTATGATAGCTCTTTACCATAAAACAATCATATATACATAAAAAAGCAATAAAATATTAAAATAAACTTTTATAAAAGGTATATAATTAAATAATGTGAAAATAAGTTAAGCAGCAAATGTAAATAATATTTTTTTTATCGCTAACAAATAATTAAATGCTAAACCGTCACATCCTTAAAGTGTCTAGAGTATTTGTTATTAGCATGCTACACTAATAAAGCGGAAGGCAAAAAAAGAAAAAAAAAGATATGGATTTTTATATCTTTTATAAAAAACTGAGTTAAAATCAGTGTGTATTCCTATCTAAGATTCGAACTTAGATCTAAATATTAGAAGTATTCTGCTCTACCATTGAGCTAATAGGAATTGGTTGATGTGCAAACATGTGCAAACATGTCCAATATATTAAAATTTATTAAATTTTATATAAAAAATAAAAATTTGAATAATAGCTATCTTATAGAAATAGAGTATGTAATTAAACATTTTATATTAGTGTATATGGTAAATAATTGTATTAATGTATAAAGCATAATACATTTATTGTTCTTGTAATCAAGAAATGAATTTATCAATAGAAACTGATTCTATTACTATAGGCATTGAGCTGTGCAGTATACCACAAATTTCTGAACATTGACCGTAAAATACCCCTTCACGATTTATCATAACAGAAACTTGATTTAATCGTCCAGGATATGCATCACATTTTATACCTAAAGCAGGACAGGCTAAAGAATGTATAACATCGGCACCTGTAACAATGAACCTAACATGTGTCAATTCTGGTATGATAAGTCTGTTATCCACTTCTAACATTCTTAATGCACCATCTTCTAAATCAGATTCAGGTACTAAGTATGAATCAAATTCTATAAATTCATTATCATTGTTTAGAAAGTCAGGGTATTGATAACTTCAGTATCATTGATGCCCCTCGGCTAAAATAGCCATAGCGGGATCGCTCACTTCGTCCATCAAATATAATAACTTAAAAGATGGAAAAGCTATTAAAATTAATATTAAAGCAGGTGTAATAGTTCAAATTAATTCAATTAATGTACCGTGGCTTAAATATTTGTGTGAAATAGGCGATTCTGTCATAGTATAGTTTTTAACTATAGAGATTAATAATCATCCCACCCCGAATAAAATTATCACTAAATAAAACAGGATGTTGTCATGTAATTCTACTAAACCCTCCATTTGTGGTGTTGCACTATCCTGAAAATATATTCCTCAAGGTCTAGGTGCATCACAACTCATTGTCATTAAACCAAAGTTAATGTCTAATTTCATATTTAAGACTAGATATGCTGTAATTACTGCAATAATAACAGATATGCAGATTAAAATTGTTCATGTAGATTCACATATAACACGGGAAAAGGAGGGATAAATAATTATTTTTTTATTAGCACCAACCATAAATATTTTTGTATAATCACCAACCGGTCCAGTGCAATTACAGTTGATCAATGGTTTTTTGCAAGTAGGACATGTCCTCCTGGCTGAAGGGCCGTTAATTTTAATTCCTGCATTTAATTTATCTTTTACTCATTGTGGCGCATATACATTGTCAGATAATGAAGAAACTGCTACATTTTCATAAGAAAAAGTCTTATTATTTTCTATTATTTCTGTGCTAGCCAACTCTATTAAACTATTTTCGAGTAAGCTAATTAGAGGAACTATTATCAAGAAATGTGCGAAATAAAGAACTGTACATATCTGTCCAAATTCTATAAATGGAGATTCCACATGTTTAGCACCTAATTCCATTAATATTAAAAAGTTACCTACAAATATGAAAAATGCTGCTTTACTCAAAGGCTTAAATTGTGTACCTCTTGATCTAGATAGATCAGTAAAGGGCATAACTAATAGTATTAATATAGCAGAAAACATAGCAATAACACCTAATAGTTTGTTAGGTATAGATCTAAGTATAGCATAAAATGGTAAAAGATATCACTCAGGCACTATAGCAGGAGGAGTTTGCATAGGATTAGCCATTACATAGTTTTCACTGTCTCCTAAAAGGTTAGGCATGAAAAACACAAAAACTGATAAAACTAAAAAAAAGATAAAGATAGTTATCAAGTCTTTAAAGATAAAATAAGGGGCAAATGGTAATCTATCATAATTACCTGAAACACCCAAAGGATTACCAGAACCTGCGCTATCGTGCAGTGCTATTAAGTGCATTATAGCTAATGCAGCTAATATAAAAGGTAAAACAAAATGTAATGCGAAAAATCTATTTAATGTGGCGTTATTAACGCTGAAACCACCTCAGATAACAAAATATATATAAATAATTTAAAATTTAAAACCAAAACTTCTCAGCTTTGTTTAGACTATGTCTTCAACCTTAATTTTTTTTTTCTTTATTTCTTTATTTCTTTTTTTTATAAAAAAAGAAAGGTCGTGAGGATTTATATCAAGCTTATTGTGTTGCTTAGTGAAACCACAGCATAGTCACTCACTTGTTAGTCGTTGAACGGTTTTGACATACTATGTCAAGCTTCGCTGCAAATAATTCTAATTAACGGTGGTGTATTAATTAAATGTTCTTGCATTTTTCCTCATTTGCCTCTAAAACATTACTGTTTTAAGGAGCCTATCATTAACAGAAATTATTCTATTAGTGTTTTTCCTTACATATCAAACTTTACTTAGGAAAATTAAGATTACAATAACGAAAACTAGAACGTAAGTTTTCTAATCATTTAAGATATTGGATATTTTTAAGACCGATCAAAGGATGTAAGCCTGAAAAGGAAAAAAAATCAATTACTGTTTGTATGTCAGCTTTAGAGGACACAGAAAATTGATTATATATACCTTTTTCAGTGTCTACTTTTCTACTTGTATTAAACACCAATTTAAACGATTCAAATAACGTGATATGTATTTTTTGTTTTAACTGAAAACACCCATCATTATTACTTTTTACAAAAAATGAACCTTCAGACATTGTAAACCCAACAATTCAATTTCTTATAAACAATAACTTTGCGTAATCTGAAGCTGTTTCAGGTAATTTAAAATACGTAGGAATACCTTTCGTTGGTAACTCTTCATACACCTTTTTATTTTCTTTTAGTATATACATCGCCAAATCAAACTGAGCTCTTCTTGTTTCAGTTAAAAAATAAATACCATTGTGTAGAAATAATGGAAATATAACTTCTTGTAAATCTGTTTTGTTAATTATTAATTTACAACTTGGACTTTTATGGTCTGGCTTGGTTAAAATCTTTCCTAACTTTAATACAGACTGGATATACTGTAATGTAGAAATATCTTCTAAATGTATTGAAATTACAAGTTTAATAGTTATAAACCCTTTTTCAGTTCTAGTTACTTGAATATATCCGTCCCCATCTATTAAACCAACTAGAAATGCTATAAAAGACGGAGGAATGGAAAGATATTCTTCTTTGTTTAATCTTATGTTTTTGTTTCCTTTTTTTAAAGCATGTGGACTAACAATACCTATAGTAGGCAACGCTAAGGTAGTTGCATACACCAAGGTGGAATAATTTTCTGCGACATTATTTGACTCAACTATGTCTTGTCCAACTCAAGGTATGGCACTCATAAGGCTAGTAATCACTGTTGCGCCTCATAGTGACATTTGCCCATATGGTAATACATAACCCAGAAAGGCTGTAGCCATCATTAAAATAAATATAACTGTACCTATTGTTCAAACTAATGTTCTAGGAGCTTTATATGACCCATAGTATAGCCCTCTACCTATGTGTAGATAAACTATAAAGAAAAATGCGGATGCTGTATTTGAATGTAAATATCGTATTAATCATCCATTGTTTACATCACGCATTATGTGTTCTACTGAGTTAAACGCTTCTAAAACGCTAGCATTATAATGCATTGCTAAAGTTACCCCTGTTACTATTTGTATACCTAAACAAAGGGCTAATAGAGAACCAAAATTTCATAAAAAACTTATATTTGATGGTTGTGGAGAGTCTATTATATATGAGTTAACCAATTTTAACAAAGGATGACTTTTAAATATTCTCATGGTTGTTTTTTTTTTATTATTTTTTATTATTTTTTATATGAGTGCATTTTTAGAAATATATTTGATAAGATAACAAATCCAATTTTAGGCTTATTATAGTTTTTCATGATAATAGAAATACTTATAATTATTATAGGTTCTTATATATGTTATGACCTTGGCTTTTATCTAAATAAACATATGCTTGTCTGTATGTATGTAAGTGAAAACGGTAAATATTTAATATATGTATATTTTAGTTGGCGGGAGCAGTTAAAGCGCCGGCCAGTGAAGTCTAATTTTAATCTCGTATTACATCTCTTAGAGCTTTTGTGTTATTTAATTGACCTCAATAAGGCGTACGTCGATTATTGGGGAATAGTCTCTTATGTATCTCAGTGTCATTAGCTTGCAAATGCTCGATAATTCAATTTTCATGTGCTCCTAATAAATCGTAATTACGTGCCCAATATGCTATAAAAGCCTCTGTATACATTAGTCAAACATAAGTGGGAAGTATTATGAGCATTTTTATTGACCATTTTTATCAATATTATTATTTTTTTTTTTCTTTTTTCTAAAAGATAATAATAAATATGTAATGCTTTTTCTGGCTTTACTTGAATAATATGTGTATTTTATAAGTTATTTTATCAGATCTATGCTAAATAGCTTTTAGTAAACAATAATAAGCATTTACCTTCATGTTACATATATATTTTTTGCAAAATTGTGTAAGTATATACGTACATATTACACCTTTACGCTAATTTAAATGCCTTAGAATATATAAATATATGTTAGTTTTACTTGTCGCAATTTTTATATTTTTTTTATGCGTGATGCGTGGGCAAATTAGAAAAATAAGATAATTAACTTTTAAATTGACGTTTTTTGTTTTAATTTATCCTATATATATATTACAATACAGTTTAAAGTGCTTTATTGTTTTTAAATATTTTATACATATAAGACATATATGTCATATTAAAGGTATATAAACATATACCTATTTCTAAATAAACGCAGTAAAGGGTGACCTTTTCATATCTTTTAATGTAAAAGTTAATGATAAATATGTATAGATATGTATATATGTGTATATATATGTAAAAAGTAGAATACTATGTTACATTTAGGTTATAATAACTATTAAATTCTGATAAAGTAGCTATAAAGCCAATAATCTAACAAATATGAAAAAACACACAATATTTGACAGGTTTGTTTTCTATATATACATAAATTTACAAAACTGTAAACATACGTAATGAGACTTAACACTTAATTGCTACTTACTCAGCCTTTTAGACCAAAAGATCCGATACGTATTTTAGACTTTAGGTTAGAGTATTGTAAATTAGATTTTGCAAAGCCTCTTAAAAGAACTGTAGGTAAACCTTTATAAGAAGAATCCATATTTCTTATGTTACCTTTATACTTAAGTTTAAAAACGGATCTATCAGCTTTATTACGTCTAGTTAACCTACCAGCCACTTCTATTCTTATACCACTTACATTTTTATGTTTAACAAGCTTTAAAACAGTGTTTTTTCTAAACATAGGGTAATTTCTAAAATTTTTTAGTTTCATTCTAGAATCATCTTGATCTGTTTTACATAATGAATATTCCAAGATGTCGTTTTCCTCCAATTCTTTAAAATGTTGCCTATCACTAACCTGTAAGGGCAATGAATCAAATATCATATTTTCAATGCTTGTATTTTGTAGTGTTTTTTTTCTAGAGTAGATTTCATCATATGTAGCTGTTCTATCCATAGCTGGAACTTCAAACGTTAATAAAGATCTTTTTAATACTGATAATAGTCTGTTTTTTCTGTTACTTAATTTTGTAGTAAGAGTTTCCGAAAATATGTGACTATTAAGATATAGATATTTTAAGTTCACCACATTAAATTGGATTTCTTTATTATAGATTCTTCTTAGTAATTTAGTTAAAGGTAACAAATATCTTTCATCTAATTTAGATTTATTGAATGATATTAATTGTCTAAAATAAACAGATAAAATTTCTTTACGGAAAGATTTAAGTGCATAATCCTTTAAATTTCATATATCATATCTATTAAAAAGATTGTGGATCTTTTTGTTTTTTACATTAAGTATTTTTAAGGCAAAGTTTCTATGTTTCTCAACTTTTGAACTTATTTTTAGAGTTTTTTTTCGTATTGTTTTTATTTTTTTACTAGAAGGTAACTGTGAAGCTATTTTTAATATTTTGTTGAGATAATATGTTTTTTGTCTATTATATAAATATGTGGTTATAAACACTTTATCGTTTGTATGTTTTAGCTCTGGTCTACTAATTAGCATTCTGTTAGTCGATAACCTTCTAGCTCTTATGCGTAAAGGGCGTGACCTTATTTTGTTTTCTAATTTACGAGAATATATATTAAAATAACTTTTTATAAGTCTAAACGTAACTTTAAGGGCTATGGGTAATAATTTACTTGTATTATTGTTGTAAGTATAAGTATTGTTATACCATTCTGTAATCGCAGGCACAAAATATTTAGGGCGACCTGCGAAGTTGGGGGTGACTTCCAATTTGTCCTTTTTACTATTCCTAGCTTTTACCAGTTTTTTTTTAAACATGTTTAAACTAGAGATAGTGCTAGTAGAAAAACACCCTATACCATACATAGTTATAGGGCTACGACTTTTAAATGCCAGCTTAGCACGGTCTTTACCTGGCTCATTATTTAAAAGAGGTGGTATAGATATATGGCATATTGGATTAATTTTGGCCATTACTCATTTATTCATAACATAAATATATAAAGGACTTCATTATGTAACATACATAGCATTAAAATTTGTCCTAAGCTTAACCTTTAACTTTTCCTTTATCTGTTTTTTCTACATAAAATATACATAGTTTTAACTAAAAAGGTGGTTAAGTAATTTTCATTAATATTTTATAAATATTAATTGTTATACGGGCATATATTTTAATGTTGAAAAGAGCTAAAAGCTAATCTAGATAAAAACTAGTTACATAAATATATGCCTAATAAAATATAAAAGGCTCTGGAATGCTCAGGCATAAATGCAAAGTATTATCAGCATTAAAGTTATTATTGACCATTTTTGTCAATATTTTTAATGACTTTTATATTCACTATTTTTTGCCTAACATCGTGTAAAAGATAACAAAAAACATGTAATGTTTTATTTAGCTTTGTTTAGCATTGTTTAAAATACATGTGCCTTACATAAGTATTTTTTATAAAACGTGACTTAAGGGGCTTTTAGTAAATAAGAAAAGGCATTAACTTTTAGATATGGGTTTTTTGCGAAGTTGTGTAAATATATGTATATCACATCTGTACGGTGATTTAAATATGTTACAGTATAACAAACTATTATATCAGCATTATACAAAGATATAAGTAATAAACATAAGATGTAAAGAAACTTAAGGCCTTGCGATTTTTTACTGGCTTATGAAAAAAAAAATACTGGCTAAATTTTAGCTTACAAAATAATGAGTGTTCTAACTAACTTACTTTTTAAGCTCTTGCTTATAGTGCCAAATATGGGAAGGGAAGGGAAAGGGAGGGTTAGTGGTATGACATTTCGTAAATAATATCTAAATATGCACTAGTATTACCTGTTGTAATTTTTATTTTTTGCTCATACATAAAAATAATATAATTAATGTTTAGATGGACTGTCTAGAGTTTATAATATTAATATAAAACTTTAGTTTTACCTTTGTACAAGATTTCACATATATGTAGAATTATAAAAGGCCATAAATATATAATGTAATATGCTAAACATATGAATAGAGAATAGTTGTTACCGAATAATGTAGGCCGTCTAATACTACTGCAGGATAAATACCAAGAATTAAGGTAAATAAAACTAACGTTAACAAAATATAAAATTCACGTTTATTAAGGTCAGATAGATTTACTTTGAAAAACTTAGAATATGATCCTGCAAAAGCTATCCTATTATACATATTTATAGTATAAGCTGCTGAAAATATTATAGAAGTACTAGCTAACACACCTAACAAGGGTAATCTTTCAAATGTACCATATAATGATAGAAACTCCCCTACAAAATTAAAACTAAGAGGTGCACCACAATTACCTAAACACAGTATAAAGAAAATTATACAAAACAAGGGCATTACTTGTGCCATACCTCTATAATGAGTTATTAACCTAGTACTAGATCTATCATATAATACACCTCCAGTACAAATAAACAGGCCAGAAGAAACAAAACCGTGACCTAAACCCAAAGCTATGCTACCTTCTATACCCTGTATTGTATTACTAAATGCACCCATAAGATATACTGCAGCATGAGAAACAGATGAATATGCAATAAGTTCCTTAACATCTATGGTTCTTAAGGTGCTTAAACCGGCAAAAAGTATAGTTATAGCACCAATAGTGTAGATTGAAAAAGTATAATATAAGTAGGCTTTTGCTAATAAGGGTAAAATTAATCGAAGTATACCGTACAAACTTAACTTTAATACTATACCTGCCAATATGATACTACCACTTAAAGGAGATTCAACATGAGCTTTCAGTAATCAATTATTTAGAAACATGACAGGAGTTTTAACTGCAAAAGCTATAAAGATACCGCAAAATAAAAAAATTTGTGTAGAATACTGAATATTTAATTTATATAAAACATCAAGATCTGTAACTCCTGTTAAAGATGACGTTTTTACAATGGATAATAATAAATATAAAGAACCTAATAGTGTATATAGAAATAAATAAAAACTTGCTCTTACTCTATTTATTGAACCAAAAGATCCAATTAATATAAAAAGAGGAGGTAAAATACTTTCAAAAAATATATAATATAATAACATATCAAGTACTAAAAACACTATTAGTAATAATGTTTCCAATAAAATAAGAGTAGCAAAAAGCAGTTTTAAATTAGTGGATATTGATTTTGAGTTAGATAATATAGAGATAGGCATTATTATAGTTGTTAACAGAAAAAAGTACAAAGACAAGCCATCTATACCCATATACAAATCAAGAGAAGTGATATTTTGAGACTCCTGTACAAATTGAAAATAATTGCTGCTTGAATCAAAAAAAACAAAAACGATGAGAGATATTAATAAAATTAATACTGATGCATTTAATGCGGGAGATTTTATACGTTTGTTGCTTCAATCCAAATAAGAGAGATTGGTACTTCTAACTTGTGCGTACGGCCCAGATAAATCGGTTTTGCAATACATTCTTGTACATATAAATAATATACTTATTGTAGGGATTGATAATAAAAAAGTAATTAACATAGTATTTTCATATTAAGTTAAGATTTACCACGAATTTTTTTTTGATAAAAAAATCTTTAGTTAAGACATATAGGTTTAAAGCGACGTATAGTGTCTATAGCTAAACCAAGTATTAGTAAAAAATACGCATTTACACATTTTTATATGACATCATGACATGTCATAACACATGTCTTGACCATTTAGTGAGGGCGTATAAGTAGAAATTACTTAATATTGCACACGTTTAAGGAACATATATAACATATGACTACATATAATAAAGCACGTTTAAAGTAAAAACTAATATAGATTTTTATAATATTTATTTATTTTTTATATGTGAGGCTTTTATAATGTAGTACATATATTATTCATACCTTATTTTAAAACAGTTGGTAAAGCAAATATTGCGAAAAATAGTAAGCTAACATCTGTATATGAAATATAAGGTATTAACATGTATGATATTAGACCAATTAATATATATAAGGCATATGAAGTAGTTACACCAGTATCTAATTTGCTTAGACTGTTACTTAATTCAAGTAATTTTTTTTCCATACCATATGGACCTAATAGCTCTATTGAACCTTTATCTAAAACCCTTGTAGTTTGCTCTCCAAGCTTAAAAACAAGACGAGAAATGTATTTATTATATAATAGCTCCACTAAAAAACGTTGATTAAAAAAGCTAAAGATATTATAACCTAATCTGCTAAACTTAAAGTAAATAAGGGCTTTTGGTAAAAACTCAGATAATACTAAAGAAATTATAATAAATAAAACTGTAAGTATAAAGGGTAATAACTTAAATAATGTAGGAACTGCAAATTCAGTTTCTAACATTATTTCATGTAAGGGATGTGTAAATAAACTGTTATCCATAAAAAAAGCAGATGCTAATCCTATAAATATGTCTTTGCTTAAATAACCAAAAAATACAGAAAATATTGCTAAAATTATTAAAGGCAAGCTCATAAATATATCCCCTTCATGTGCTTTTTTATAATTAATTAAAGGTCCGTTAGCATTAGTTAAAAAGGTTAAATATAGAACCTTAACTGAGTATAGAGTGGTAAATACAGCACCAATGGTTGCTACAAAATACACAACCAGACTAGAAAAGTGAAATTGTCCATAAGCAGACTCAAGTATGAGGTCTTTAGAATAAAAACCAGTCATAAAAGGGAATGCCACCAAACTAAGAGAGGCTATTAACATAACAGAGTAAGTTAATGGTAAAAAAGTTATTAGTCCTCCATACTTTCTGAAATCTTGGTTATCAGCTACAGCATGTATTACAGCACCTGCACCTAAAAATAATAGTCCCTTGTAGAAAGCATGATTAATTAAATGAAATAAGGCAACGTTATATGAAGAAAGACCCACAGCTATAACCATCATTCCTAACTGGCTCATTGTGGAATAAGCTATAACTTTTTTAATATCCTGTTGAAATAAACCAATTAAAGAACTAAACACAGTTGTTATACTTCCTATTCATAAACAAAGTATTAAAACTGTTGAACTGTATTCTATTAAAGGAGATGCTCGCATTAATAAATATACACCAGCTGTAACCATTGTGGCCGCATGTATTAATGCGGAAACAGGTGTAGGTCCTTCCATGGCAAGTGGTAACCAAACATGAAGACCAATTTGAGAACTTTTAGCCATAGCTCCAATTAATAAACAAATACCAATAATAGTAACAACATTAACATTTATATATGGAGCTAATGAAAACACGGTAGAATAATCCAAATTACCAAATGTTCATATCATAGCAAACATACCTAAGGTTAAAAAGCAATCACCTACTCTGTTAGTTAAAAAAGCAGAAAGAGAACTTTGATTTGCTGCTATTCTAGTATATCAAAAACTTACTAATAAATACGAACAAACTCCCACACCTTCTCAACCTACAAACATTAATAAAAAGTTACTTGCTGTTAAAAGCACAATCATCATAAAAGTAAATAAACTTAAATAACTGAAAAATCTTTGGTTGTGAGGATCATGACTCATGTAACCTACTGAATAAACATGTACTAAAGAAGATACTATTAAAACAGGTATTAACATAGAAACAGTTAAGGAATCATAGTTAAACTCTCAAAGAACATTAAGTGATTCTAAATCTATTCATCTAAATAATGAAAACGTAACAGCTATATTATTTAAACCGACCTCAAAAAAAGCTATCGTTGCCAGAAATGTTATTATAATTACAGATAAACACGTAATTGTTTGGGCTCCGCTAACACCAATTTTTCTACCAAAAAATCCGGACATTATTGAACTTAATAAGGGTAATATTATTATGGCTAGATACATTACTTATATTGTATTGCTATACTTCCTCTTAATCTGTAGAAAGCCACCAATATACCTAAGCCAATAGCTGATTCTGCTCCAGCTATAGCTATAACATAAATGGCGTATGTTTGTCCTAATATGTCATCAAAACTAAGTGAACTTACCAATATTAAAAACGTTATAGCCAAAAGCATTATTTCTATGGAGATAAGCATTAAGATTATATTTTTTCTATTTAAAACAAATCCTAAAATTCCTATTAAAAAAAGTATTAAAGACAAATTCATTATTATATAGTATTTGCATAGATGTGATTTACGGTTACTTTCAGTACTATAATCCGTATCCTCCGATCAATAATACGTTGGATGTTTTAATAGTGCATCCGGAAAACTAGGCCCAGGACCAGAACCCGGACCAGGGCCAGAATACGGATCACTGAGCCTGGACAATGAGCCAGAAAGGATGAAGTGAATTAGAGAAGTAGGAATACAAAAGTTTTGAACTGGAAAGTATCCTTTTATGGAAGAAAACTGTAGTATTAAAGAACTCGACCAAAAAATCGACACGATTTTTAGATTAATGAAGGACGTACAACAGCCAATTCATTCCTATTCAGATGATCCATATAATATACCTCTACAAGAGCAATTCGAGAAAGAAATAGAATTTCTTTCTCGACCATGTGACGAAAGTAAAGCACAAATAAAAAGAAAACAAGTCGAAATTGAGCAACCATTTAACGAAGGTGAAGCACAAGTGGAAAGAGAACAAGTCGAAATTGAACGGTCTTTAGCTGTGCCTCTACCAGAACAATCAGAGGAAAAGATGAGATCGCTTTCTCAACCATGCGACAAAAGTGAATCACAAGTAGAAAAAAAACAAATTGAGGACTAATTAAGGTCCTTACAAAACATAAATGACAGAAACAAGACATAATGTTTTTTAGTACAAAAACAAACATCTTTCATATTGGATTTATTTTCTATTAAAAAAAAAATCTCTTACACTTAATAAATAATGTTTAATAAATGTAAAAGGTTTTATCTTCCATTTGTTATACACAACTGAAACTGTGTTATTAAAAAATGGAAGTTTTTTTTTTAGCCTTGGGCCTTTATAAGAATTGCACTTATTTTTGTAGAAACACAACTTCACCCAAAAGTTGTATTATACTGTTTTACTAAATGAACTAAAAGATTTTTTTTATTTTTTTTTTTGTTTTTTGTTTTTTTGTTTTTTTGTTTTTTTTTCGCGGCGTCTTCTACGTTGCGCAGCATTATATTTTTCTCTATCTCCTGGGTTTAAAAAACGGTTTTTATTTCATAATTTTTATTTCATAATTTTCTTTTTTCTCTTTCTTCTGGTTTTCATGGTAACGTTGTCTAAGTCGTGCCTTATTATCTTTTTTTTTTAAACCCTTCATTCATACTTCGTGTTTATACTTATACTCGTCTGGCTTTTTGAACATTTCTTCGTCGTCTGTTCATAAATCTTCGGGGTCACGACCATCTTGTATTTCCTTTTCATATTTTTCTCTTTCAGAATCATTTTGGAAAATAGGAGGATAAGGATCATTGTTAGGTCCCTGACTTGGTCCACCTGGACCTTTATTTTGTCTATTTGAACCTTTATTGTTTCCTGAACTTTTGTTTGATCCGGCCTGCCCCCCTTGTTTCTAAGGAAAAGCCATCCACTATACAAAGTTTACATGAATAATAGATTGAAACCATACATAATATTATAAAAATACATATTAGAATACCTATTAGAAACCAATAGACTAAAGGATGATTTTCTTTTAAACCTTTACATTTATAGACAAAAACAAGGATTAATAAAATACAAAAAGCTGTACTTACTAGTAATATAAAAATAAAAAGAGTAAAACTAGTGTAATATGTAGCATATAAACATGCTACATATAAAGTTAAGAAAATTAAAATAGTAATAGGATTACATAAAAAAGATGTGAATAATCGGTACATGTAAATAGCCAAAATATCCAATAAATATAAAAGTCCCTTTTCAAGATAGATATCTTCTAATATTATAAATACATGTGTTACATAGAAAAACATGTTAAAAACAATATTAAAGAAATAAAGAGTGTACATATTAACACTATTATATGTAACAGCATACAATAAATGTGCTCAGGCTGTAAAACTATATATTCACTTCATGTAATTGATAGAAACTATGTATTTCGCATAGCTTACTAAACAATGTAATGTAAAATAACAGTAAACATTTCTTCTACGGCTAGTAGTAGTAGAGTAATGTTTCCTATTTATATTTAGAAATAAATTATTGTTAACATGTGAGGTGCTAATATAATTAAGTTTATCTCTTGTTACTTTAGTAGATGTAGATGTTAATTGTCTGCTATCTATAGATAATGCTTTTTTACCTAATTCAAAAGCAAAACCTAAAGTTAATGCTAAAAGAAAAAGTAAAAGTATAGTTAAACCATATATCCCATTTGTATAAGCACTAACAAGATAAGGATAAACTAAAAGGATCTCTAAATCAAACAATAAAAAGAGTAAAGCAAATATAAAAAAAGATATACTAAACTGTGTTCTATTTTGACCTAAAAATGAACTAAATCCACATTCGAACGCGCTGTTCTTTTCCATATAAGGATTATGTGGAGCAAGTATTATATTAACTGCTAACAATATAAAAGCTAATAGTGGTATAAATAAAAAAAAAAATATCGTACTAGACATCTAAGGATTAAACATTATTAATGCTAATATCAGATTCATATCAAGGATGCCATGGGGTAGAAATATAAATAACAGTAACAGCAAGGTTAAAATGGAAATAGTGACAGTTAAACAAGATGATAGCGTTATGTTGCTTATATTTAAAACATGTCTTTTTATAGTGTTATCATTTACAGTGTTGAAATATAAAGATCTAGTGGCATGTAAAGATATGTTTTCAAACCCCTGGCATCCTTTGTAATCATGCTCATCAAAAAACATTTCCTTAATTATACTTAGGTAATAGACCGCACTTATGACGCTAGTTAATATAGCAATTAATGCTAAAAAAACAAAACCGCTATCTAAAGCAGCAGACAGTACCATTTGTTTTGCAAAAAATCCCATAAGAGGTGGAATACCTACAAAAGAAAACAAAGTTATAGTTAAACTTAAAGCTAGCAGTGGATTAAGATAGAAATAACCTTTTAATTGACGAGTAAGCTGTATAGGTGAATTGTTTTTATCTAACAGTTCTTTATATTCATTTTTGATAGATTTTTTTTGTACATATGGATATAAGGAAAATCCTATACTAACTAATAAAACAAAAGCGTTTAAGTTTGAAATAGAATATTGCATAACATAAAATAGAAAGGCCTGAATAGACTCCAAACTGTTAATAGTCAAAGCTAAAAGTATGAAACCCAAATGTGAGATAGTACTATATGCAAACAATCTTTTTATTCTAAATTGTGTTAAACCTAATACGGCACCAATTATCAAAGATAAAAGGGAACTGAACAATAAACCAGATGTTCAGTTAAAATTGAAAGCAAAATAAAAATTACTAGTATAATGCACTAGCTCTAATAAAAAAATTAAAATAGATATTTTAGCTATTGTAGCCACAAAAGTTGTAACTATAGTAGGTATGGCGTCATATACATCGGGACTTCAAAAATGAAATGGTGCTGCAGAAATTTTAAATAAAAATCCAACTGACATTATTAAAAGGGAAATATTTAAATATAAGGGCTTGTAGTAATCAAACATATTACTTGCATATTCATTTGTTATACTTGATAGACCAGTTATAACGTAATAACCATCTAAGCTTGTTGTACCGGAATTAGCATACAATATACTTGTACCTAAAAGGATAAAGCATGAGGATAAACCACCTAGTAGAAAATAAACAAGACCTGCAGAAGTAGATAATTCGGAATTCCTGTAAAGTGTGCAAAGTAAATATAAACCATAACTTTGCAGCTCTATTGATAAAAATATTGAAACAATATCACTAGCAGACACTAAAAATGTACCTCCTAATACTATGAATAACATAACCAGAGGATACTCAATTATTCTAAATTGTTGTCCCATCTTGTTAATAAGGTTTGTATCAAAAGTAATTTTAGAAAAAAGTAAAACGTAAAGGTTAGCATAATTTTTAACTCAAAGTTTTCTAGGATAAAAAGCAGTTAGTTGTAAAATAATGGCACTTAAAAAAAAGATAAAAATATGAAAAACTTGTGTTATGGCAGTAGCATGGAAAAGACCACCATACAAACCTAAACCTTCACTTAAAAAAGGCATATCTAAGTTTTTTATAGCAATTAAAGAACAAGATATAAAAATTAAAATAGTTATTCTGCAATATAAGATGGATTTTTCACGTCTAAGAGCGACGGCATTAGATAATAATAATAGTAGTAAAGATAAAATAGTCATTGTTTTATGTAGTGTTTAAATCTACCTATTTCTTAAATAAAAACAGAAAAAAAAATATTATTTTACATGTCATTAAAAAATTCGAAAATGTAAAAAAGAGTAGGGAAATAAGTAAAACCGATAAAAAAAAAGATAATATATATATATTGTAATATCATTTATATCTATAAAGTGTCATATAACATATAACTTTATAACATTTTATACACTAGATCTACAAGATATTTACTAATATTTTTGTTTGTCATTTTCATAAAAAAATAATAGTAATGATTTATATAATGTTGTGTGTCTAAATCGATAACTTTATAAGGAAAACCTGTACTAACAGTTTTACACTATGGTGTGCCAAGCATAAAGCCTATATTATTTAAATATTACATAACCTTTAACTTATAAAAAAGTAGTAGTAAGGTGCAATAGAGCTAGAAAATATACACTAACTATACCTTTGTAACACTAAAATTTATAAGACAATAAGGCGTATTGCAGGGCTTAACGGTATTATTGTTTATATAAACAAGAACAAGAAATGGAAAATAAAGCAAAAAATTGCTTAGCCAGGAGAGAAACTCGAATTCTCATTCTTAATGCATGAAATTAATGTTCTAACCAGTTGAACTACCCTGGCCTAAAAACGTCTTGTTTTTATAAAACCTTTATTGTTAAAATTTGTATAATTTATATAATTTATATAAAGGGTGGATACCCTGATTTGAACAGGGAACTCACTGTTCCACATACAGTTGCTCTACCAATTGAACTATAACCACCTATCATATACACATTTATCTTATATATTATGTTGAAGTGATTCGAACACTCAATGATAAATACCAAAAATTTATGACTTGCCTATTAGTCTACAACATAGTAAAATACGATATAATAGTAAATAAAAATGTATTAAATATAACAAAAGATATTAACACAAAAAAAATGCATATATAAGGTAAATCCGACTTGAACGGATAAGATTAAAAAAACCAAATAGTCCTAAGCTATTCATGTCTACCAATTCCATCACTACCCTTTTATAAAAACACATATGTCATAATAAATTCTACTTTATAAGTAATATGAAATTACTATAATTATATAAATGCCCAAGATAAGATTCGAACTTATAACCTAAACATCTTCAGAGTTCCGCTCAACCAATTGAGCTTCTTAGGCTATATAATATGTTTATATATGCAAATATATTGAGGTTATAGTCAGTTTGGAGATATCAGGACTCGAACCCGAATTAACGATATGCAAAATAGATGTTTTACCAGTTAAACTATATCCCCTGGTAATATGTTTTATATTATGTGCATCTATCTAGATTTTTAATCATCTCTTTATGCTTTACATTACCTATAATGTTATAAAAACTACCAGAAAAATAAATACTAGACATAACTAAAAAAATATCTTAAAAAAGACAGTTATAACTGTTTGTTTGTTTTTTAACCTGCATAATATATAAGTAAAAATAAACTGATAGCAGACATATTATCATATTATAATTATATGTAATTATTTGTATTGTCATTTGTTATTTATAAAAATCCAGTACTATAAGAAAGTTAAAATACAATTATACTTAATATCCAAGAAACGACTTGAACGTTTACGGCAATATGCCAGCGAATCTTAAGATCGCTCTGTCTACCAATTCCAGCACTCGGACTGATATACATGTCTAGTTATAATATTAAGGCCAAAATGATTCGAACACTCATCTAAACCGTTATGAGCAGTTTGCTTTACCAATTAAGCTATAGCCCTTTTTTAGTTACTATGTACACACACTGTTATATAAATAATTTTTGTAATTGTTAGTATATATGTAAGCGTAAAAATTAACCTGTCTTTATTTTATATAATGTATATTATGTAGTATAATGTTTTTTATGTAGTATCATGTTTATTGTATATAATGCTAAAATATTAAGTTAGTAAGCGTTGTATTTTACACTAAAGTAATATGCGGATAAAGGAATTGCACCCCTATATACTGGTCATGAGCCAGTGATGTTACTGTTACATTAATCCGCATGTCTATTATTTATGCACATGTTAAAAACATGAAAGATATATGAAAGATATATCATATATCTTTCATAAATATGTATGCAATATATCCTTTTAGCCCAAGCGGGACTCGAACCCGCGATGTATTGGTGAAAACAATATGTCTTACCACTAGACTATTGGGCCTATAAGGTAAATAAAAATATTGAACCTAATCTATAAAAATAGCCCAGTGCAAGTATCGCACTTGCTTCTTCCGATTACAAAACGGTTACATTACTTTTATGCTAACCAGGCTTAATTATACGTATATTTTAAACTATATAAGTATAAGTGTATTATTTAGTAAATTATAAAATTAGTACTTTGTGCCTAAAAACGTCACAATTCTTTAAACCAAAGCCTATTAATTAAAGTTATATTTAATACCTTTTCAACTATGCTCTTTTCATAAATTTATACTACTTACATAGCATAAGTTTACGGCTTAGATCGTTATTAAAAAGATGATAAAAAAAAATTTAAAATCGTAGTATTAAACTACATATATTTAAGAATATCTTAAGGTATGTTTCGTGCCTATATGCATTCAGCATTTATCATTAACTAACATAGCTTTCCTGCCGTGCCTACCCTAGAAGGTATATCATCTAATTTAGTTTATTTATACCTAAAACAATATTTTAGTGAAAAATAGAGTCCCAGTATAAGCCATGGCACTAAAAGGATTGCGCTTTTAGCTATAAACTTATTGGTCATAGCAACAAAGGCTATGCCTTTATATACTATATTAATATAGGTGAGTAAACAACAGGTAAACCATAGGTTAATATACCCAACTCCTTTCGTACAAGGGGCTATCCTTATTTTATTCTAATTTCCTCTAGAAGATAGAAACCATACTGTCTCACGACGTATTAAACCCAGCTCGTGTAGCTCTTTAATGGACGAACAGTCCAACCCTTCATGACTCCTGCATTCATGTGGATGAGCTAAGCCGACATCGAGGTGCCAAACTGCGCACTCAATTTGTACTCTCTGGCGCAATTAGCCTGTTATCCCTAGCGTAACTTTTTCATTAATCCAAGACCTTTCCTTTCTGCATCTTGTGATCATATGCCCCGCTTACGCGACTGATAGACGTGTAAGTCAAACAGTAAAGCAGGATTAAGCCGTTAAACTTGATAAGTATTATAATTATCATTTAACTAAATATCTATATGTTATGTCTTCATTTTTTGTGATTAGGCTTTAAAGCTTTATCACTATATTAGATATTATAGTAAACAAAAAAAATTGTTATTTACATGTAAATAATTCTATTATTCTGTATACGTGTATAAATAACGCTTTAATTACATCTACATTTTAATGTAGTTAAAATCCTACTTAAAAATTAAAAACTCCAACTTAAATGAATAAATAACTGGATTAGTATTACATTAATACCAATTTCTAACTAAAAATAATAAACATGTCTAGAAATAAATTTAAACATGTATAATTGCAAGATGCAATTTTACAGAAATGAATTTGGATACTCCCAGGTACTTTTTATGGGATCTGTGCCCCGCATAAACTGCCACCTAGCAATTGTTTTATCAATTTTTATAACCAATGCTAACATTTTAACATGGTATATATAATATGACAAATTAAGTAAAGGTGTTTCAATTATATCTTATCAATTACCTTATACGCTATAACTTATTGTATCATACTCAGTAACTAGCAACAGTAAAGCTGCAAAGGGTCTTCTCGTCTAACTAGAGGTAAACTGTATCTGCACAGTTATTCCAATTTCACCGAGCCAATCATTGAGACAGCTGTTGTATCGTTACATCATTCATGCAAGACCGCATTCAACGGCCAGGGTATTCCGCTACCTTAGGGCCCTCATCTGTAAGGCCGCCATTGAGCAGGGGTTCCTTCAAAACCTAGCCTGTATTAGTCAACTAAGCAAATCCGATAACCATCTACCATCGGGCAGAGATCACACTCAATACTTCGAATTTATTTCTTTGCAGCGTGCTTTGTTTTAATTAAACAGTCGTACAACACCATTCTATGCCTCCTATTCCTCCGTTAATATTAATCCAGAAGAATGGCCCACCTTATCCCGAAGTTACGAGAGTCAATTTGCCGAGTTCCTTAATGATTGTTCACTCGAACGCCTTCGTATACTCTACTTGCTTACTTGTGTTAGTATTTAGGTACGGTATATTTCATTTTTTTGCGTATCATCTATTTTAGTTTATTTACACAAGAAAATGCTTTTTACAGATTTCCAGAACATTTTTCACTTTTTTAGTAAAAGTTATTTTCAGTAAAAAGATAGATTTGCTCATCGTTCATCCCTTTTGGGTCCTTTACTTATATTTTTAAACATAGATGGTATCTATGTTTATATCATTTGCTTTATATTTTACAGTTAAAGGCATAATAAACTTAGAGGCCGTAACTTTATCTAAATTCCATAAGCTTTAGGCGAGGGTAATACCCTTTATCGTTACTCATGTCAGCATTCTCACTTGAGCTGTTTAATTTTAGTCCTTATAAAGAAATAATCTAAAACCTGCCCAATGTTCTGCTACCCCATACATAATATATGTTTTATCTTTTATTTTGTAAATTGTTTCTTTTATCTTTTGTTTTGTAAATTGTTTTTTTTATCTTTTATTTTGTAAATTGTTTCAGTGATAGTGTCATTTATATATGTATGGACAAGGTTTCGGTATATTGTTTAGATCCGTTAAATTTTAGGTGCTTTTATCCATATGACAAACCAGTGCTCTGTTACGAGATCTTCAAAAAATGGCCGCTTCTAAGCCTATTCCCTGGTCGACTAGGCTAAATACTGCCTTAATTTCACTTAACAAAAATTTAGGAACCTTATTAACTCTTGTTCTGGGCTGTTTCCCTTTAGACATACAACCTTTTCGCACTATGTCCGATTATTTAATATACATATCTAGTCCTTCCGAGAACAAATACTCACTGATAGAGTCTTCACGACCCCCCAATGTCCACAAAGAGCATTTCACCATAATCTTCTAATAGTTAATACTTTTTATTTTTTAAGTAAAAAGACAAAACAAAAAAGATGAAAATAAAATGCTAGTTGTATGAGATCACAATTCTGTACCTCCTGATATTCTATTTAAATTACCTACTTCAATAGGTTTCGCAGAAAACCAGCTAACGCCTAGTCAGTGTTGTCTTTCACTAACTTACCACAATTCTTCGGATATCTTTACAACGATAACCCGTTCGGACTTTTATAACCCTGATTATGGTAAGATCACTAGGTTTCGGGTCTAATTTTTGATACTACATCATTATATCATAATTGTTTTATCTACGCATTACTGCTCGCATCAAACATTAACTTGCTGACCCATTATGCAAAAGGTACGCTCTTATTATTTACTTAAATTTTTCTTGAGCTGCTTATAAAATTGCTATTTTAATCATTTCCCTCACGGTACTTTTCACTATCGCATATACATCATATTTAGTCTTAGAGGAAGGTTCCCCTTTTCTTCAAACAGATTTCCATCCATTTTACTTTTTGAGACGTTTCTTATTTCATTCACATTACTTAAAAAATCTCTTTTGATTTCTTTTCCTGAAGTTACTAAGATATTTCAATTCACTCCGTTTACATATTTAATTTCTTATTAGAGTTCTACGTGTAGTACCTACACATTTAAACGCTTTAGCCATTTTTTTTATTTAGATTTTTATATGGCTCTCTTTGATATATAGCTATGATTCTGTAACAATCTCTTTATATACTTGTTGTCATAAAAATGACAAAATAATACTGTCCATATCTTTAATGTATATTAGACATTAAATCTGTCTAATTTTCTATAGTCTTACATATATAATATATAGTTCAACTTATTTTAATATTAATAATAAAACAACTATGTTTAGTATATATATTATACAAATTAAAAATAAAAAAAAAAAAAAAAATAAACAATAAATTTATGTTTGTGTAGTCGGGTCATTATGATTCGAACATAACTAATTCTCAACCCAAATGAGACGCCTAACCAACCCAGCTCTGGCCCGTATAATTATATAAATACAAGTACAAATACAAGTACAAATAAAGTACAAATAAAGTACAAATACAGGTACAAATACAAGTACACAAATTAAATATCTATAAAAATATTATGTTTACGACTAGTCCAGAGAATATCCGATTCGAACGGATGTGATTGTTTTAACCAAATAAGACTCAAGCTTATCACCTTAAACCACTCAGCCAATTCTCTTTACTGATTTACTTAATTAAAAAGTAAACCAACATCTGATTCCTCAGCGATTTGAACGCCAAACCTACTCTTATCAAAAGTATACTTTACCAATTAAGTTAAGGAACCCTAATATTAAATCTATTACCTACTTTTTTAACAACAGATAACATTAGAAAATTAAATTTAGCATAATGTCACGTACAATAAAACTATTTTAAGCATAGAAAATGGTTATACTATAAAATCTTACGGAAAAAAGATGATTCGAACATCCAGGTGTTAATTACACAATATTTAGCAAATATTTTGCCTTACCCATAGCAATTTTTCCTAGACATGTACACAAAATATGTAATGATGTATGCGAGTTAGACCGGCTATGATCCGATATCTGCTTTCTCGACAAGAAAGCCCTTTGCCAATTAAGTTACTAACTCTAGATAATATTACTTACGGCCAGCCGAAATCGAATCGGCATACTTTGTTTGGAAGACAAATGGTCTACCATTAACCTATGGCCGTTTTTAATATATCTTAAAATATTTTAATTATAAAAAATAGTTAAATAAATCAAAAAAATCTAAAGGCTGAGTATCTTTAAGCTCTTGAACAAACTCCGTTAAAGTACTCAAAGGCGGATTATTGTCATTGTTTACTTTGTCGTTCGTTTTACCTTCACCCTTTACATTTTTAGGTCGCTTTGCATGCTGTTATTGCTCTTCAAATTGCCCTTCATTTTTACGTTTAGATGTTGGTTTTTCATGCTTTAAAGAATCTTACGATAGATATTTTTCACTTACACCTTTAGCTATTTGTTCTTCATGCTTTGAGGAATCCTGTGCTTGATTATCTTCGTTTTTACCTTTAGCTTGTTTGCGTTCTGATGATTCTTCAAATAATGCATCTAATTCTTTACTTATCTTTTTAGCATTTTTCAAACCTTCATCAAAATTTCCAAATAATTTTTTGTGCATTCTTCTTGTTAAACCCAAGTAAGTTTTGAGCTAGTTTCTTTTTTCTTCATTTCTTCATGATAAAGCTTATAATCAGCCTGTCAAGGGTTAAGGTCAACTTTATTTCCATTTTCGTCTTTAAAAATATGTGGAACTTTATTCTTTAAAACGTTCAATCAATGATTATAAGGCTTCTCATATGCAGGTAGTATTTTATCCGTTTCTTTAGCTCAATCTAAAATGTCCTGTATGCTTTCATCTGAACCTATAATCGGTATTTCTTTTTTATTTTAAACAGTTTCTTGCTTTTTTTCCTGGTTTTCAACAGTTTTTTCCTGGTTTTGAACGGTTTCTTCTTCGTTAATCATAAAAACATGACCCTTATTTATTAAGGTCTCATGTTTTTTGGTTTAAACTACGATCCCCAGTAATATATAGATATAAAAAGAACAAGTCAAACAATGTCTACAAAATGTCAATAAAGTATGGATGATTCCAAACCCAAGTGATGGTTTATAGTAAAGTGGTAAGCTAATACTCTTCATAAGCCTACACCTATAAAAGCAGTTCCTATAATAACGTGTAAACCATGAAAACCTGTACCAAAATAAAAACAAGAACCATATGTACTGTCTGATAATGTAAAAGAAGATACTGTATATTCAAGACCTTGCAAAGCAGTAAAGATTAAAGCTAATATAACTGTAAATGCCATACCATACAAAGCGCCTTTTCTGTATCCTTGTATTAAAGAATGGTGAGCATAAGTAACAGTAAAACCTGAAGACAACAGTATAACAGTATTAAGTAAAGGTAATTCAAAGGGGTTAACAGAATCTATACCACTAGGTGGTCATTGAGCACCCATTTCTACCGCAGGTGATAAAGCACTATGAAAAAATGTTCAAAATATAGCTAAAAAAAACAACGCTTCACTCACTATAAATAAAGCCACTCCCATATTTAAACCTCTTTGGACAGCTAAAGTATGGTTACCTAAATACGTAGCTTCACTGATAACATCTCTAAACCAAAAAGACATGGAAAGTATAACTAGCATGAGCCCCATGTATAAAAAGTTTTGTGCTAGAATAAAAACGTGCATTGTTAAAACACCTGATGTAGTAAGAGCCAATAGAGAAATACATGTAAAAATAGGTCAAGGGGAAGGAGAAACCAAATGAAAGGGATGAGCTTGAAAATTGCTTCTTATTAAGTTTGTCATATTTTTTTTTTTTTTTTTTTTTTTTTTTTTTTTTTTTTTTTTTTTTTTTTTTTAGCAATAAATAAAGAAGAAAGCCTTTTGCCAATTAAGTTGCTAACTCTAGATAATATTACTTATTTTTATTTCGTAAATGAGGTGGGATATATTTACCAGGACCAGGTGTAGTATAATTAGGACTAGTAGTAGGAATGCGAGGATGAACAAAATCAGCTTCCCTCCTAAACCCAGGAGTATCTGCCCCTGCCATTCTAATATCCTCGATAGGCAATTCCATATCGTGTAGCATACTATGAACTTTTAGTTCTTTAAACTTGGCCAGAACTTCGTCGGTAATTATCCCTGGTTTAGCAAAGGGATCTGTATACTTATGATGCAAGGTACCACTGTGAAGCAGACCTCTTAATTGCGAAGTATGACCTTTAAAAATACTGTTTCCTTTTGTTAAATTATTGTACTCCATATTATACCAAACAGTGAATGCTTTTCTTAAACTCTCATAGTCATGAATAGTAGATTTCTCATCCATAACCAAAGAACCACCACACATTGAACACTGAAATCCCCTCAGAGATTGGACGTCATCGCCAACAACAGCACAATACGGACATTGTTGATGATGCATTTTAACGCCATACTCTTGTCTATATGGCTGCCTCCCTGCACTTCTAGATCCCCAGTCTATAGCACGCACACCCTGGGAACCGTATTCAGGTGCATTGCTAGAAGACCCACCTTTTTCTGTACAGCACATTAAATCACCCTTAGATTCTATTATATTACTAAAGATCTGCGATGGTGATACAAGAGTAACATGATATGCCAAACGTAAGTGAAGAGATTTAAGTAAAATAAACAGAAATAAAGTTAAAATAACTGCAATAAACAAGTTACAAGCCAATTCGCGTCTATCGTTAAAGTAAATTAAAGCAAATATAAAGAGTAATATAGTAACAGATATGTGAAAATAAAGAATAATACCGTTGTTCCACATAACACTTACCGCAGAATACGGCAGAAGAGCAGTACATGTTACTACACCTGATGTAGTAAGAGCCAATAGAGAAACACATGTAGAAATAGGTCAAGGCGAAGGAGAAACCAAATGGAAGCAATGAGTTTTAAAAATTGCTTTTATTAAGTTTGTCATATAATTATTTTCTTTTTTTTTCTTTTTTTTTTTCTTTTATTTTATTGAGCTGAATGTTTACAATAAAAAAGACTTCAACTAGGTAGCCGGGACATTAAAAATGGATAAATAAGGAATAGATGACTTGAACACCTAACCTACCGTGTGTAAAACGGTAGCTCTACCATTGAGCTAATTCCTTTATGTTTTTAATATAGACAATGCAACTTTTTACACAAAGGTTAGATAAATTGTAGAGATAATTAATATGAGACACACTTAAAGTAAACATTATATTAATAGCTACGGAACTAAGACCTACGGGATTTGAACCCATGTGTTGATGATTAAAAGTCACATATTTTACCAGTTAAACTAAAGTCTCTATTTAATTTTTTTGTTTTATCGTTATAACAATAGCTCCTACCATAGCTAAAAGTAAAATTATAGAGGTAATGAGAAGTCATATTGAATAACTGCTATACATAATATTACCTATACTATGTATATGTGTAACTTCTGCCAAATTACCATCCCAGAGTTTAGAAGTTACAAACATTGTATCATCATTATTATTAAAAAAACGAATAAATGTAGGAAAGTAATTAGAGTGCTTACTAGGCAACACTTCATTAACAGGGTAACTAAAGGATACCGTAATTATTAAAGCTAAAGGTAAACTTTTGCTAGTTTCACTTAAAAGTTCAGATACTCTTACGTTAATCAACATTAATATAAACAAAAACAAGATTGATACCGCTCCAACATAAACTAATAAATAAGATAGTCCTATGAAATTCATACCCAAGAGAAGTAAATAACAAGCTATGCTTACAAATAAACTTATCAAAAATAATACTGAAATTATAGGGTTTTTGCTTATTATAACAGAAATACCAAATAGAATAGAGGCTAGGTAAATAATATCAAGAAATACATCTCTGTAACCATTACTATACGTTTCATTTATAAGCAATAAAGTATTCATTATTTTTAGATTTTAAAATTTTCTGCCTCATTGGACAAAACTTAAAGCGTATATATGAGGAATGTTTTTAGTGTAAGTATCTATTAATATTGCCATATCTACAGAAATCTAACATATAAAAAAAAAATTTTTTTTTTTTTCTTTTTTTCTTATTTATCTTTTTAGATAAAACATAAAGTTAATATATGCTTACTAATTAGTGTAAAGATTTTATTAAAAATAATTAAAAGTGTGCAATATCTAGAATACACATGTTGTAAAATAAAATATTTGTATGTAGGATATACCTAAGTGTGTAAACATAAAAGTATGTGGACATAAAAGTATTTAAACATAAAAGTATGTATAAGATTCGAACTTATAATCCTTGTGGCCGAAACACAATGCTTAACCAATTAAGCTAACATACTTAATTTAAGATCTAATTATAAAACCAAAAGTTTTACTGCATACTAGATGCATTAAATGCAAAGCCCTCAAAGTGAATTGAACACTTATCTAAATATTAACAGT